CACATAAAAGAGCTGCATAGCTCAACAACATCATACTTACGTGCATCATTAACCAACGGGATTGGAGAGCAGGCACTAATATTGCGGATTGATGCATTTTAGTTAAAAGACCCGAAGTGGCAAAGCCTTGGGTTAAAATAGCGCTTGGGGCGGTTATTTTACTGAAAAAATTCTTATAGTTTCTAAAATATGGAACTATATGAATAAGGGAGAAACTCCATGAAAGGAACATTAATGATTCATATAGATCACTTAATGGTACATGTCCCGAATAAATCCAACGAGTAACTAATAATCCTGTTATACAGAAAAAAGTAGCTATCATGCCTTTTTCTGACGAATCACATAGTCCTACAATTTCATAGACCAAGGTCATCAGATGAGTAGGAATCACAATTGAAATGATCGAAAAAGATATGTGAGTTAATATATGTTCTAAAGTTGCAAATATCATAAACAATCATTTTTTGTTTTTATAGTTATAAAAAAAGGGAACCCTTCCTTAATTACCGAATGTAAATATGGTATCGAATTACAGGATCCGTTGTGTCCTTTTTTGTTTTAGAGAATGCCGCCACTCGGACTCGAACCGAGATGCTCTAGCACTGCTTCCTAAGAACAGCGTGTCTACCGATTTCACCATGGCGGCTTGTTCGAAGTAATACTAACCCATGCATATTCAATCGTCGATATTGAGAGGTTCAATGCAATTGCAATAGATGATTATTGAATCAATCGAAGAATAGCCATTCAAGTCAATATTTGAAGGTTCCATAATTGTTACTAGCTTACCTTAAAGCTTAGTAATAGTGAATCGATGGGGAAAATAGTGAATCGATGGGGAAAATGGCAATCCCCATCTCGCAAATCATATAAAAATGCACTCTATTCACTATATTGAACCTTGTATCTTGCGTCTAATAACGCCCTTTTTTCAAACAAAACACAAATAGTGCCATTTTGAGGGCCCAGTATATGATACAGAATCATTAATTTATCCAATCATTGATTGATGTTGATTTAGATCATTTGAAGGGTTTCTTATCACATTATTATTTATTCTTTGCTTTTTTTATTTCATTTTTTTTGTCGTACAAAAAAACCTTTTGAATAACCGGTAGAAATCGATTTAGCTAAAGAAAAAGCTTTTACCGCTGCCCAATATCCCTTTCTCTTCCAAAAATTTCTACGAATATGCTTTTTTGATATAGAAGTACGTTTTTTTGGAACCGCCATGCAAAAATGAACTTTTATAAGTTGAATGTGAAAGACATGTATTGTTCAAAATAGATCATTAATTCTTTCTATTCATATATCTATTATTTAGTTTATAGATTTTCTTCATAACATACAAATATGCGCATATAGCATATAATAGGGACTAAACTAAATTATTGCTAGGGACTCAAACTCAAGTTGGAGAATAAAAAGAAAGGAGATTCGATTCGCTAGGTATAACTCTCATAGAAAAAAATAGTTATCTTTTTTCTCTTTTTGAAGTATTCATTATCATTATTATTGCATACAATATTGCATACAATGAAAATCTCAGAAGAAAGAAAATTGTACTAATTGTTTCATATCTCCATTCATTAGGATCGATGGTATCAACTACCGATGAAATCGACCCCCGCGGATAAATAATATAAAAAGAAAAATAAATAAAATAAAAGGTTACAATTCCTATCTCAGTCTATTTCAAATAGACCATATATATAACCTACATATACCTACCATATAACCTACATATACCTACCGTCGTAATACATTTCATAACAATAACCAGAAATTCATTAGAAATTCATTACCTACATGAGATAAAACAATAAGATTTTCTCTACCAATTGATCCCATTAAAGCATAGCGCCCCCACGATTCGAATAATACTTTTGTTCAATGATCCATTACTTGAACATTACTTGAACTTGATTAAGGCAATTTCAGTAACCTCTTACTTCACCTTCTTACTTCACCCATATGGGAGGTTACAAGTATCATAGAATTTCCCACAAGTTCTGGTGGAAGCCAATCAATCAGTTTCAAATTAAATTTAAATTAGTTAATGATTTTGGATAAAAGATCTTGTTGGGTTGAGTTATTTGTGGATCTCATGATCCATATCAAAAGCTAATAATTACTTCACCCCTAGTATTAAGCAATAATTTGCTTAATTATTAATTATATCATTTGACCAATTCAATTGTAACTCCTTGGGTCAAATTTTAAATAGTCGAGATTAATATTAATAAAAAAGAATATTCTTTTCGTATCCTTATTTTGGTTTGTGTTTAAAAAAAAATAAATAAGAACTGGTGATGAATATGAATTGGGAACAATAATTAATATAATTAATTAGAAGAAAATAGAGGAAAAAGGTTTGATTTAATTTTATTATTATGGTTATGGAACGCACATATCAATATGCATGGATTATACCTTTCGTTCCGCTTCTAGTTACTATGTTAATAGGATTGGAACTCCTGCTTAATCCGACAGCAACAAAAAATATTCGTCGTATATGGGCTTTTCCCGCTGTTTTATTGTTAAGTATAGTTATGGTCTTTTCCACCAAGCTGGCGATCCAGCAAATAAATGGTAGCTCAATTTATGAATATCTATGGTCTTGGAGCATCACTAGTGATTTTTCCTTAGAATTCGGCTACTTGATTGATCCACTTACTTCTATTATGTCGATATTAATCACTACTGTTGGAATCATGGTTCTTATCTATAGTGATAATTATATGTCTCATGACCGAGGATATTTGAGATTTTTTGCTTATATGAGTTTTTTCAATACAGCGATGCTGGGATTAGTTACTAGTCCCAATTTGATACAAATCCATATTTTTTGGGAACTAGTGGGAATGTGTTCCTATCTGTTAATAGGTTTTTGGTTTACCCGACCAATTGCAGCAAATGCCTGTCAAAAAGCGTTTGTGACCAATCGTGTGGGGGATTTTGGTTTATTATTAGGAATCCTAGGTTTTTATTTAATAACAGGTAGTTTCGAATTTCAGGATTTATTCGAAATATTCAATGATTCGATCATTAATAACAATGAGATGAATTCCTCATTTGCTACGCTTTGTGCCTTCTTATTATTCCTCGGTGCAGTTGCTAAATCTGCGCAATTCCCACTTCATGTATGGTTACCTGATGCTATGGAGGGACCCACTCCTATTTCGGCTCTGATACATGCGGCTACTATGGTAGCCGCAGGAATTTTTCTTGTAGCTCGGCTTCTTCCTCTTTTCATAGCCATACCTTACATAATGAATATCATATCTTTGATAGGTGTAATAACGGTACTATTAGGAGCTACCTTAGCTCTTGCTCAAAGAGATATTAAGAGAAGTTTAGCTTATTCCACGATGTCTCAATTGGGATACATTATGTTAGCTTTGGGTATAGGTTCTTATCGAGCCGCTTTATTCCATTTGATCACTCATGCTTATTCTAAAGCATTATTGTTTTTAGGGTCTGGATCAATCATTCATTCCATGGAACCCATTATTGGGTATTCTCCGGCTAAGAGTCAGAACATGGTTCTTATGGGCGGTTTAACCAAATATATGCCAATTACAAAAACAACTTTTTTTTTAGGTACACTTTCTCTTTGTGGTATTCCACCCCTCGCTTGTTTTTGGTCCAAAGACGAAATTCTTAATGATAGTTGGTTGTATTCACCGATTTTTGCGATAATAGCTTTCTACACAGCAGGATTAACTGCATTTTATATGTTTCGTATGTATTTACTTACTTTCGAAGGGCATTTACGTAGTCATTTTCAAAATTACAGCGGACACACAAATAGTTCCTTCTATTCAATATCCATATGGGGGCAAGAAGGTTCCAAACCTGTTAGCAGCAATTTGCTTTTAACAACAAGGAATAATAATGACAAGTCCTCCTTTTCCAATTGCTCGTTTTCTAATACATATAAAATTGCCGGTTATGTAAGAACCATGCGATCATCTTTTAGTACTCATTTTTTCAAAAAAGACTCTCATACTTTACTATATCCGCATGAATCGGACAATACCATGTTATTTCCCCTGCTTATATTGGCCATATTTACTTTGTTCGTTGGATGCATAGGAATTAATTTCGGGCACGAAGTAATGGAGGCTGACATATTATCGAAATGGTTAACCCCATCGATGAAACTTTTCCATCAGAATTCAACTGATGAAGATTGGTATCAATTTTTGACGAATGCATTTTATTCAGTTAGTATAGCCTACTTCGGAATATTTATAGCATCTGTTCTATATGGGTCTGTCTATTCAGATAGACAAAATTTGTACTTAATCAATTCATTTGCTAAAATAGATTCTAAAATGAGAATTCGTTTAGAACAAATAATAAATGTCATATACAACTGGTCATACAATCGCGGCTACATAGACGTTTATTACGAAAAAGTATTCATTAGGGGTGTACGAGGATTAGCTCAACTAACTCATTCTTTTGATCGACGAGTAATTGATGGAGTTACTAATGGGATTGGCGTTGCAAGTTTCTTTCTAGGAGAAGGTATTAAATATATAGGGGGGGGTCGAATTTCCTCTTATCTATTCTTATATTTAGCTTGTGTATCAATAGTCCTACTAATTTACTATTACTATTTTTTCTAAATAGTTTCTATAGTATATAGAAATAGATCTTTCATAACCCGAGTTCTTAGAAGTAAGAGATAAGAGGGACCTATAGAAAATGTGGTTAGAAATCGATCATAATAACCGAGTTCTTAGAAGTAAGAGATAAGAGGGACCTATAGAAAATGTGGTTAGAAATCCATAATAAAGTCCGACCATAACGACCGAATTAAATATATTCATCCATAATAATAATAGATTACCGAGTAGACTATATTTCAAAATCATTCATTAACCTCCCCTTTTTCTGTTGCAACTTATCGATTATTATATGATAATTTCTTAACTTTCCATATATAGAAAATAGAAACAGATAGACTAGAAATGACATCTCTTATG